GATATTTCAGGATCAAAGGTGTAGTACTGCTTGTAGTAGCGGTCCTTATATCTCGTATTAACAATCGAAAGATGGTCGAAAGAAAAAATCTCTATTTGATGGGGCTTCTTCCTATACCTATTCTTCCTATACCTATGAATTCCATTGGACCCAGAAATGAGACATTGGAAGAATCTTTTTGGTCTTCCAATATCAATAGGTTGATTGTTTCGCTCCTGTATCTTCCAAAAGGGAAAAAGATTTCTGAGAGTTGTTTCATGGATCCGCAAGAGAGTACTTGGGTTCTCCCAATAAATAAAAAGTGTATCATGCCTGAATCTAACCGGAGTTCGCGGTGGTGGAGGAACCGGATCGGAAAAAAGAGGGATTCTAGTTGTAAGATATCTAATGAAACCGTAGCTGGAATTGAGATCTCATTCAAAGAGAAAGATAGCAAATATCTGGAGTTTCTTTTTTTATCCTATACGGATGATCCGATCCGCAAGGACCATGATTGGGAATTGTTTGATCGTCTTTCTCCGAGGAAGAAGCGAAACATAATCAACTTGAATTCGGGACAGCTATTCGAAATCTTAGGGAAAGACTTGATTTGTTATCTCATGTCTGCTTTTCGTGAAAAAAGACCAATTGAAGGGGAGGTTTTCTTCAAACAACAAGGAGCTGAGGCAACTATTCAATCAAATGATATTGAGCATGTTTCCCATCTCTTCTCGAGAAACAAGTGGGGTATTTCTTTGCAAAATTGTGCTCAATTTCATATGTGGCAATTCCGCCAAGATCTCTTCGTTAGTTGGGGGAAGAATCAGCACGAATCGGATTTTTTGAGGAACGTATCGAGAGAGAATTTTATTTGGTTAGACAATGTGTGGTTGGTAAACAAGGATCGGTTTTTTAGCAAGGTACGGAATGTATTGTCAAATATTCAATATGATTCCACAAGATCTATTTTCGTTCAAGTAAGGGATTCTAGCCAATTGAAAGGATCTTCTGATCAATCCATAGATCATTTCGATTCCATTAGAAATGAGGATTCGGAATATCACACATTGATCGATCAAACAGAGATTCAGCAACTAAAAGAAAGATCGATTCTTTTGGATCCTTCCTTTCTTCAAACGGAACGAACAGAGATAGAATCAGATCGATTCCCGAAATGCCTTTTTGGATCTTCCTCAATGTCCCGGCTATTCACGGAACGTGAGAAGCAGATGAATGATCATCTGCTTCCGGAAGAAATCGAAGAATTTCTTGGGAATCCTACAAGATCAATTCGTTCTTTTTTCTCTGACAGATGGTCAGAACTTCATCTGGGTTCGAATCCTACTGAGAGGTCCACTAGAGATCAGAAATTTTTGAAGAAAAAACAAGATGTTTCTTTTGTCCCTTCCAGGCGATCGGAAAATAAAGAAATGGTTGATATATTCAAGATAATTACGTATTTACAAAATACCGCCTCAATTCATCCTATTTCATCAGATCCGGGATGTGATATGGTTCCGAAGGATGAACCGGATATGGACAGTTCCAATAAGATTTCATTCTTGAAAAAAAATCCATTTTTTGATTTATTTCATCTATTCCATGACCGGAACAAAGGGGGATACACGTTACACCACGATTTTGAATCAGAAGAGAGATTTCAAGAAATGGCAGATCTATTCACTCTATCAATAACCGAGCCGGATCTGGTGTATCATAGGGGATTTGCCTTTTCTATTGATTCCTACGGGTTGGATCAAAAAAAATTCTTGAATGAGGTATTCAACTCCAGAGATGAATCGAAAAAGAAATCTTTATTGGTTCTACCTCCTCTTTTTTATGAAGAGAATGAATCTTTTTATCGAAGGATCAGAAAAAAATCGGTCCGGATCTACTGCGGGAATGATTTGGAAGATCCAAAACTAAAAACAGCGGTATTTGCTAGCAACAACATAATGGAGGCAGTCAATCAATATAGATTGATCCGAAATCTGATTCAAATCCAATATAGCACCTATGGGTACATAAGAAATGTATCGAATCGATTCTTTTTAATGAATAGATCCGATCGCAACTTCGAATATGGAATTCAAAGGGATCGAATAGGAAATGATACTCTGAATCATATAACTATAATGAAATATACGATCAACCAACATTTATCGAATTTGAAAAAGAGTCAGAAGAAATGGTTTGATCCTCTTATTTCTCGAACCGAGAGATCCATGAATCGGGATCCTGATGCATATAGATACAAATGTTCCAATGGGAGCAAGAATTTCCAGGAACATTTGGAACATTTCGTTTCTGAACAGAAGAACCGTTTTCAAGTAGTGTTCAATCGATTACGTATTAATCAATATTCGATTGATTGGTCCGAGGCTATCGACAAACAAGATTTGTCTAAGTCACTTCCTCTCTTTTTGTCCAAGTCACTTCCCTTTTTGTCCAAGTCACTTCCCCTTTTCTTTGTGAGTATCGGGAATATCCCCATTCATAGGTCCGAGATCCACATCTATGA